TGACAAATAACCAACCCGCAATGAATAGGGAAGGTATAGTAATGCTATGAATAACCCAGTATCGAATACTGGTAATAATATCAGCAAAAGAACGTTCTCCCGTGCTTCCAGACATGCCGAGCTCCCCAAATTTTTGTACATTCAAAAAAGGAATTGATTCCGTAAAAGATGGGATCAACCAGTAAATAGAAAATTACTGATATTTCATCCTTGTGAGATTGTCAATTTTGTACCAAAGGTGTATTTTGAGTATACCAAATTAGTATAGCTATCCTTCCTATGGCACAGCAATCCTGTTTGGCTTGGTCCCGAAACAGAATTCCCTTTTTTTCTTCTTTGTTCTTTGTCTATAGGGAAACCACATGTTATTCAAGGCATCAATAGAAACCCCAATTTTGGGGGTCCTACTTATTTTCATTGTCTTCGGAATAGTAGAATAATTTAATTTGGAATAGTGACCAGGATCTTAGGAAAACCTAAGTTAATGATCAATAGGTTTGGATAAAGAATTTAGGAAGGATATTCTCATATTGACGCAATACAAGGATAAGTATATGCGAAATCTATCCCTTTTTTAGTTAAAAGTTTTATTCGAATCCAACTTTTCCCTTTAAGGAATTAAATTGGTTAGTATAAAATACTATCTAAAAAATAGAAAATCGAATAGTAGATAATCCGTTATGAAAGAAACGAATACATTCTTTGAAGAATCAAGATTCGTAATCAATCCTATCTTGTTTGTTGGATTAGGTCTAACTTTTTTAACCAAACTGCAAGCATGTAACTTTACGAGATGAAATAGGGAAAGACAGAAGATAGAACTTAAAAGAAAAAGATAATTGAAGTAACTCGTCTTCGAATCAACTTTGGTTGGGGTTCGGAAAATGAATAAATAAAAATAAAGTAAATTTTTCCCTTTTTCAGGGGGGGCCTTCGGGAGTCGTGGAATGGTTTTCTTCTCCTCTTATTCCATATGGAATACAATGAGTTCAAATAAGAAGGAATAGGGGACGACCATTTGCTCTAAAAAGAGGATTAAATCCTATTGAAAAAGAAATAATCTGAAATAGAAAGAACTTTTTTTAAATTCCATTCTTTAGTTATCTTTTATTCCAAAATTCCCAAAAAATCCAATTTCATTTTTCAATGGGTTTAGATGATCTAGTTCTTAATATTATTACTTTACTTAACTGACAGATTCCACAATAAATCTCTCGATTCGGAATTTGGGACTCATGTCCCGTCTAATGAATCGATTTTCTTTTACACTTCTGTATCTCGCTCTATCTTGTTTTTTAGTATTATCTAAACTAACCGATGAATTAGGAATTTTCCATAACTTAGGTAAGTGCTTTACCAACATATGTAGTGTAGTAAAAAAAAAAAAAAATGGAATTTAACCCCTTCATGCTTACTATAACTAGTTTTTTCGGTTTTCTACTGGCTGCTTTAACTATAACCCCAGCTCTATTTATTGGCTTGAACAAGATACGTCTTATTTGAAATGAATAAGTCAGAAAATAAGAATCTTTCTTTTGGATTCCTAATATTATAGGACCTTTTTCCACGCTAATTACCAATTCAATTCTTTTTTGGTCATTGAGATTCGTGGATAATTTAGACTATTATTTAGAGATAGATCGTACCTCTTTTTTTATCCCCTCGAACAAATCGAAATGATTGAAGTTTTTCTATTTGGAATCGTCTTAGGCCTAATTCCTATTACTTTAGCGGGATTATTCGTGACTGCGTATTTGCAATACAGGCGTGGGGATCAGTTGGATCTTTGATTGAGTAATATTTATTTTTTGATTGACCTCCTCCAGACTAGAGAGGAGGTCAAATTGGAGTTGTAATTCGACTTTGTTTTTTTTTAAGTTATTTTACTCTGTTTCGACATAAGATAGATGGAATCACGCTCTGTAGGATTTGAACCTACGACATCGGGTTTTGGAGACCCGCGTTCTACCAAACTGAACTAAGAGCGCTTTCAAAAAGAAAATCCTTTTATACTCCTAACGTGTCTGACGTACGTATAGTATCCACAAATTCAAGTTATATACACTTTAATTGATCTTCCCGCTACTGCCCATAAAGAAGAGAGAAGTAATAGGTAGGGATGACAGGATTTGAACCTGTGACATTTTGTACCCAAAACAAACGCGCTACCAAGCTGCGCTACATCCCTTTTCCAAATTGTTGTACAATGCCATTGTACACAATTCCTTTCTTGTTTTCCACATCGTAATTTTCTTCTATTTCTCTATCTATATAGAACTTTCTTGTCATTTCTTGTTTTTGGTCTCATATAATCAAGGAAGGGTATATATCTAAAATCCAGTTGAATTTCACCTATAAAAGAAAGATTACTATTCCTTAGTAATGTATAGGAAGAAGGGGTCATCTTTTTCTTTTTTAGGGATAGGAAAATCTCGTCTATATGGTTCATTCTATATATATATATAGAATATTGATTTTGTTTTTTTAGTTAGGAATTTCGCTTAAATAAAGAAATACAAACGATCTTGGGCAAGAGTATCTGATCATATATGTATTCCAATAAGGAAGGAGGATTTTCAATGCGGGATATAAAAACATATCTCTCTGTAGCACCCGTGCTAAGTACTCTATGGTTTGGGGCTTTAGCAGGTTTATTGATAGAAATTAATCGTTTATTCCCAGATGCTTTGTCATTCCCTTTTTTTTAATTCTAGTCATTCCTATACGAGAGATAGAATTCTTCGTGACATGACGAAAATTTTCTTTCAATCCTTTTTTAGTATACGAAGCAAAAAGAAAGAAAAGATGGATTGGGTTGAACCTCAGAGTCATCAAAAATTTGGTAAATCTCATTTTGGAAGAAAACATAAATTTAATTTAAAGCGGTATCCAAGCTAAGTCAGGCCTCACAAGAGCCGGGCTTGCTACTTAAATGAAAGGATTTCGAAGCAAAATTCTTGCTAATTCGACAAGGATTGTATTCTTTAATTATTTCTCCATTTTTTATTCTATTGGATTTGATTCTTTTTCGGATCCAATATAGAAGAATAAAAGAACAGGTATAAGAATTAAGTTAAGTCGATCCAAAAAGGAAAGGAGGTTCATGGCCAAGGGCAAAGATGTTAGAATCAGAGTGATTTTGGAATGTATCAGTTGTGTTCGAAAGGGTACCAATAAGGAATCGACGGGGATTTCTAGATATAGTACTCAAAAGAATCGCCACAATACACCCCGACAATTAGAATTAAGAAAATTTTGTCGTTATTGCCGCAAGCATACGACTCATAATGAAATAAAGAAATAGGAGCATCGTGTTTTTGATTTTTCTAAAGAATAGAAAGAGTAAGAATTTATTATTTAATATATAGAACATAGATGGAATACAAAATACAAATCCACTTTAGGTAGATATTATTTCATATGTATAGAATAGAGGTTTTTTTATATTTTATATTTTATATATAGTATATGAATCAAATAATATATGGACCAAAGAAAGACTACTTCTTCTGGATCCAAAATTAATAAAATAAAGAAATCTATTTTTTTTTTTCAAATTTTTAAATAAGGAATAAATCATGTATATATCTAAACAACCTTTTCGTAAATCTAAGCAACCTTTTCGTAAATCCAAACAAACTTTTCATAAATCCAAGCAACCTTTTCGTAAATTCAAACAACCTTTTCGTAAATCCAAACAACCTTTTCGTAGGCGTTCCCGAATTGGTCGGGGGGATCGAATTGATTATAGAAACATGAGCTTAATTAATCGATTTATTAGTGAACAAGGAAAAATATTATCCAGACGAATAAATAGATTAACCTTGAAACAACAACGATTAATTACTCTTGCTATAAAACAGGCTCGTATTTTATCTTTCTTACCATTTCGTAACTATGAAAATGAGAAGCAATTTCAAACCCAGTCAATTTCAATAATTACTGGTCCTAGACACAGAAAAAATAGACATATTCCTCAATTAACACAAAAGTTCAATTCCAATCGAAATTTAAGAAATTCCAACCAGAATTTAAGAAACAACAATCGGAGCTTAAGTTCCGATTGTTGATGTTTTATTCGAAAGGGTCAGACTCATATATAAATAAAGTAATCCAGTTTAGATTCTTTTGTTTGTTATAAGAAAATAAAGAAAAATGGGAAAAAAGAAATAGTTTTTTATTTATTGCAACATGCTCGTTGATTCCTACCACTTAATCTTAATTTATTGTATCTTCCCGGAGTTCCCTCTCCGGGAATTCGGTTTTAATTATTCCTGTATATTACTTTTTTATCCCTTTAATTGATGGTCTTTATTTTATTGGAAATCGTGTAAAGATTATTTGGATTTAATACAGCTACTTGTGCAAGCATTTTACGATTAAGAATCAATTCCTTTTTGTACAGATTGTGTATTAATTTACTATAACTATCGAATACTTTATATATCCGTGTTGCTGCGTTTATCCGAGTGATCCACAAACGACGAAAATCCCTCTTTTGCCTGCCTCTATCTCGATGAGAAGAAACAAAAGCTCTTCTTACTTGTTGAGTAATCATTCGATTAAGTCTTAAATGAGCCCCTCTAAAGTTTGAGGCAAATGAACGCATTTTTGTTCGTCGTCTCCGAGCTATATATCCTCGCGGAACTCTGGTCATTGAATCAAATTAACCTTAATGAATAACTAATGATTTCTCTTCTTTTAACCATTCTTTTTCCCATTAATAACAAAACGGATTATTCCGATATATAAAATATTAATTCCAATGGCTTTTGCTACTATAACCTTCCCAACCACGATTTTTTATTCTATCCCCTTCAGTTATTTCGCATAGAAATAACAAATTCTAACGATACTAAAAAAACAGTGGGTTCCATCGTTTCTATGGTTCTCTTTTAAACGGTGAGGCCCTATCTATACACCGGAGCCTTTTTTTCATTAAAAGGTATTGTGAACTTGTATAGTTCACAGTCTTTGGCTCTACCTATCCATTATAGAGTAAATCGCTCTTTTCACAATAAATAAGAGTTATTCATACAGTGACGGTATTTAATTATGAAAGTTGGCTAAGTAGCTGACCCTTTAGTCCGTTCTTTTAAGATAAAGGAACATAAGCCTTTTCTTTTTATTACTATTTCCTCCGCTTAATCGATAACCATTTGCTACCAATGGGGGAATTGCTTCTTCCAATCTAGATGATTGGATTTGCACCAAAGGAAACCATAAATTCCATATACCGTAGAAATCTAGGAGAGAGAAGCTCTATCCTATTCATTGGTACCGATCATGGATATTTCAAAAATTGTCTTATTTGTTTGAACTCATGATCTGAACGAGTCGCACATACACCCTAGCACATGTTCCTCGACGCTGAGGACATCCCTTAAGCGCGGGCGTTTTTCTAGCATTTCGTATTGGCTGTCTTGCATTTCTAATAAGTTGTTTAACCGTTGGCATGTCGTATGTATATAGAAAAAAATGGATTGGTTTAGATCGATCTTAACCTGATGATTCATCATCATGAAGTATTTCTATTTTCTATAAAATCGCATAAAACCCGAATTTGGGTTTGAAATAAATTTACAAGAAATTCAGCCACTACCAATCCTTAAACATTTCTGGAAACCATACTGGATCAGTATCGCAGTGCTCGTCAATCATTTCATCCCCTACAATATCGACAAGTCCATAAGCTTTGGCTTCGTCTGCTGACATAAAAACATCCCTTTCCATGTCTTCGGATACAACCCAAAAAGGCTTGCCTGTTCTTAGTGCATAAACCCTTGTGATCATTTCGCGAACTTTGTGTAACTCTTCCACTTCTAGTAAAAATTCCGGTGTCCTTGCCCGATAATAAGCACTAGCCGGTTGGTGAAGCATAATTCTAGCGTGAGGGAATGCTATACGTTTAGTGGGTTCTCCTCCAAGCAGAATGAAGGAGGCCATGGACGCAGCTATTCCGAGGCATATTGTATATATATCTGGTGTCACCGTTTGCATTGTATCAAAAATCGCCATTCCTGAGATTAGCCACCCGCCGGGGGAGTTTATAAACAAAAAAATATCGCTAATTCCATCTTCTATACTGAGATATACCATGAGACCTGTAATATGATTCGTGATCTCGCAACGAATCTCTTGACCTAAAAAAAGTGTCCTTTCTCGATACATAACATTGTATAAGTCAACCCAAGTCGCTTCTTCATCTCCGGGAATCCGGTAAGGTACTTTTGGAACACCAATGGGCATATTAGATTACTATTATTAGATTTAAGTAAGAAAACTACACTTTAATATGGAAACTTAAGAATGGAAGAGAAAGAAAGAATCCGCAGTTTATTATCTTCATTTTTTTCTTATTCTATAAGAATACTATAGATTCTATTAATACATAGATTGAAAAATTATACATATAAGGAAAGTAAGACAGATTGAATAAAGAAAAAAGAATCTGTGATTCGAATGATAAACAAAGAGGGATTAGGGATCTATTCTTCGTTTTTCGAAATAGCCCAAGCTACCCATTGCATATTGGCACTTATTGAGTATAGAATAGATCTGCTTCTCTTTCTTCTTACAAACAGAATTGGCTTCTTATTTTTAATGGAATGAAATAAATATTCACGCTTTCTGACACAGAATCCCTTAGAAGGGTTAGGTACATAGGATATGGATAGTCTTTTCCAATGCGATAAAATAAAACGACATCGTGTCTATTTTTCTTTGCTAAAGGGGTATTTCCATGGGTTTGCCTTGGTATCGTGTTCATACTGTCGTATTGAATGATCCGGGTCGATTGCTTTCGGTGCATATAATGCATACAGCTCTAGTTTCTGGTTGGGCTGGCTCGATGGCTTTATACGAATTAGCGGTTTTTGATCCCTCTGATCCTGTTCTGGATCCAATGTGGAGACAAGGTATGTTCGTCATCCCCTTCATGACTCGTTTAGGAATAACCAATTCGTGGGGTGGTTGGAGTATTTCAGGAGGAACTATAACCAATCCGGGTATTTGGAGTTATGAAGGTGTGGCAGGTGCGCATATTGTGTTTTCTGGCTTGTGTTTCTTGGCAGCTATCTGGCATTGGGTATATTGGGACCTAGAAATATTCTGTGATGAGCGGACGGGAAAACCTTCTTTGGATTTGCCCAAGATCTTTGGAATTCATTTATTTCTTGCAGGGGTGGCTTGTTTTGGCTTTGGTGCATTTCATGTAACCGGTTTGTATGGTCCTGGGATATGGGTGTCCGATCCTTATGGACTAACAGGAAAAGTACAAGCTGTAAATCCTGCGTGGGGTGCAGAAGGTTTTGATCCTTTCGTTCCGGGAGGAATAGCTTCGCATCATATTGCTGCGGGTACACTGGGCATATTAGCGGGCCTATTCCATCTTAGTGTCCGTCCGCCTCAACGTCTATACAAAGGATTACGTATGGGCAATATTGAAACTGTACTTTCCAGTAGTATCGCTGCTGTTTTTTTTGCAGCTTTCGTAGTTGCCGGAACTATGTGGTATGGATCGGCAACTACCCCAATCGAATTATTTGGACCTACTCGTTATCAGTGGGATCAGGGATACTTTCAGCAAGAAATATATCGAAGAGTTAGCGATGGGTTAGCCGAAAATCTTAGTTTATCAGAAGCTTGGTCTAAAATTCCCGAAAAATTAGCTTTTTATGATTATATTGGTAATAATCCGGCAAAGGGGGGATTATTCAGAGCAGGCTCAATGGACAATGGGGATGGAATAGCTGTTGGATGGTTAGGACATCCCGTCTTTAGAGATAAAGAAGGGCGCGAGCTTTTTGTACGTCGTATGCCTACTTTTTTTGAAACATTTCCGGTAGTTTTGGTAGATGAAGAGGGAATTGTGAGAGCGGACGTTCCTTTTAGAAGAGCAGAATCCAAATATAGCGTTGAACAAGTAGGCGTAACGGTGGAGTTCTATGGCGGCGAACTTAATGGAGTAAGTTATTCTGATCCTGCTACTGTAAAAAAATATGCGAGGCGTGCCCAATTAGGAGAAATTTTTGAATTAGATCGAGCTACTTTGAAATCAGATGGTGTTTTTCGCAGCAGTCCAAGGGGTTGGTTCACTTTTGGTCATGCTACCTTTGCTTTGCTCTTCTTTTTCGGACACATTTGGCATGGCGCTCGAACCTTGTTCCGAGATGTTTTTGCTGGTATTGATCCAGACTTGGATGCTCAAGTGGAATTTGGAACATTCCAAAAAGTTGGGGATCCAACTACAAGGAGACAGACAATCTGATACCACATTGCTATGGTATCTTTCGCCTCTCTTTTTTGATTTGATATGGGAAACATCTCCTGTCCTTTCTTTGACTCTTTTTCTTTTTTTATATGGGAAATGATCCCAAATGACAAGTGAATAGGTGTGGAAGTTATAATTGTAAATAAACCACGATCGAATCTATGGAAGCATTGGTTTATACGTTCCTTTTAGTTTCGACTTTAGGGATAATTTTTTTCGCTATCTTCTTCCGAGAACCACCTAAGGTTCCGACTAAAAAATGAAATAATTTAATTGAAGTAAGAAGTCTCCCAGCTGGGAGACTTCTTACTTCAATTAGTCCCCATGTTCTTCGAATGGATCTCTTAATTGTTGAGAGGGTTGCCCAAACGCGGTATATAAGGCATACCCAGTAAAGCTTACAAGTAAACCAGATATGGAGATGGCGACTAAAGTTGCTGTTTCCATTTTTATAGAATTTCAAGATTACAATGGATCTATGATAAAGATCGTGTATTTACAACTACAACGGAATAGTATACAAAGTCAACACCAATGATTAAATAGAATTTATGACTACACAAACCGTTGAAGATAGTTCTAGACCTAGGCCAAAACGAACTGGCGCAGGTAGTTTATTAAAACCCTTGAATTCGGAATATGGGAAAGTCGCTCCGGGTTGGGGGACTACTCCTTTTATGGGGGTTGCAATGGCTTTATTCGCGATATTCCTATCTATCATTTTAGAAATTTATAATTCTTCTGTTTTACTGGACGGAATTTTAATGAATTAGGTTTCTACTAACTAAAACTATGAAGTCATAGTTTTTCCATCCAAAAAGGGTCTTTCTGCTTTAAGCTCCACATTTCTAGACATTCTGGTAGTTCGACTGTGGATTTTTTTGTTTTGGTATCTCTGGAATATGAGTGTGTGACTTGTTAGAATTGATCCTATTGATAATACATAGAAAGGGCCTGTTCTCTCTATCAAGATGATTCTAATTCGTCAGATATTATTTATTCTAGTATCTGGAACACGAAATACATAGAGTGGATCAAGAAAAAAAATGGAACTATGATTCATACTCACTATTTAGACCTCGCAACCAGACTGAAAAAAAAAAAATTCAAGTAGTTCTTAATAAAAAAAGAACTTTTCTTCTTTCCAATTTTGTTTGCCCAAAAGACAACTTTTTTTTTTTCTCGATTTTGTCGAGTCATTACAACAATTCAATAAATGATCATCAAGCGGTTCTTATTCGAAGAACCCTTGCCTTTTGTTTAGCTTGAGACTCAATCATCGTGGCTCTAGTATGAATCTAAGGTTTTAATTGAACTGATTCATAGGATCGCAACAAGATAATTTCTATTAGAAAACCACTATTTATTTTATTTTTTTACTAGTAAAATAAATAAAAAATAAAATAAATAAAAAATAGGGAAGAGAAAAGTCAAGAGGCCTCTAATGATCAACATAAGGGAAAGAAAGACAGATGAGCCAACTTGAGATTTTTTGGCATTATCATCACAAAGAAGAAATTCTGGATTTTTCTTATTTAATATCTTCAAGGCAAATTGATACAATCCTGTGGCTGATAAAGTTTTGAACCTTTTTTCTAATATCCGTTGAAAATTTGTGTGTTTCTGCTTGAGCCGTACGAGATGAAATTTTCATATACGGTTCTCGGAGGGGGAGTCGGGCTAGTTACCTATCTCAATAAAGTATATGATTGGTTTGAGGAACGTCTTGAGATTCAGGCAATTGCGGATGATATAACGAGTAAATATGTTCCTCCTCATGTCAACATATTTTATTGTTTAGGGGGAATTACACTTACTTGTTTTTTAGTACAAGTTGCTACCGGTTTTGCTATGACTTTTTACTACCGACCAACCGTTACAGAGGCTTTTTCCTCCGTTCAATATATAATGACGGAGGCCAACTTTGGTTGGTTAATCCGATCAGTTCATCGATGGTCAGCAAGTATGATGGTTCTAATGATGATCCTGCACGTATTTCGTGTGTATCTCACAGGTGGATTTAAAAAACCCCGTGAATTAACTTGGGTCACAGGTGTGGTTTTGGCTGTATTGACTGCATCATTTGGTGTAACTGGTTATTCTTTACCTTGGGATCAAATCGGTTATTGGGCAGTCAAAATTGTGACAGGTGTACCTGAAGCGATTCCGGTAATAGGATCCCCTTTAGTGGAGTTATTACGTGGAAGTGCTAGTGTGGGGCAATCCACTTTGACTCGTTTTTATAGTTTACATACCTTTGTACTGCCTCTGCTTACTGCTGTATTTATGTTAATGCACTTTCCAATGATACGTAAGCAAGGTATTTCTGGTCCTTTATAGGGAAGATATATCATAGAAAATGGGAATTCTCAGATATCATATCGGGTAGGTTGTGGTATTTCATTGCTACAAACATGGGTTATTGTAAAATAAGACATGTCATTTGGATACTTCTCTTCAACTTTGAAGTATACAAATATCTTAAGTATTTTGATACAAATAGTTGAAGTTAATTTTACGAAAGAAAATAAGGCGGATTATGGGAGTGTGTGACTTGAATTATTGATTTGGCCATGCAGATAGAGAATTGGATCTGCCGCATTAGAATTCACGACCAAAGGTGTCTCCGCATCCAATCAATATGTAAGTCCCCTATCTAGGAATGATAGGCTGGTTCATTCGAGGAGAATATTTTCTATGATCATACCCCAACCATGTCATCCATGAACAGGCTCCGTAAGATCCCGTAGAGTATAAATGGAATAAGTCATGTGATATGATCCAATTCTATATTTATTACACTTACTTTTTATTATAGTATGGAAATGCATTCATTTTCTTTGCATCGATTTCGATCCGCAATATTATCGGAGTAAAAGAAGGGATCTAAGGAAGAAAGTAGGCTAAACTTTTAAATTTTTTATTAGTAACAAGTAAATACTTTGTTTGGACGTAAGAAACTTGCGATATTGAGGGGATAAACACCAACTAATCAAGAGACAATCCACAAAGCAATTGATCATGATCAAATTTGTAAGCCCACTTGGATATTGAGCATTTACGCATAAGAATAGGATTCTTTTCAATGAGTAAGTTATAGGCGGAACTTTGGAAAAGATAATCTGATAAAGCTTTTCTTACCTTGATTCATTGAGTCATTATATAACCTATTCTATTGTGGATCCTCCACGGTCTTATTTCTTTCATTCTTGCTCGAGCCGGATGATGAAAAATTCTCATGTCCGGTTCTTTTGGGGGATGGATCCTAAAGAATTCACCTATCCCAATAACAAAGAAACCTGACTTAAATGATCCTGTATTAAGAGCAAAATTAGCTAAAGGGATGGGACATAATTACTATGGGGAACCCGCATGGCCCAACGATCTTTTATACATTTTTCCAGTAGTAATTCTAGGTACTATTGCATGTAATGTAGGTTTAGCGGTTCTCGAGCCGTCAATGATTGGTGAACCGGCGGATCCGTTTGCAACTCCTCTGGAAATATTACCCGAGTGGTACTTCTTTCCCGTATTTCAAATCCTTCGTACAGTACCCAATAAGTTATTGGGCGTTCTCTTAATGGTTTCTGTGCCAACAGGCTTATTAACAGTACCTTTTCTCGAGAATGTCAATAAATTCCAAAATCCATTTCGTCGCCCAGTAGCTACGACCGTTTTTTTAATCGGTACTGTAGTAGCTCTTTGGTTAGGTATTGGAGCAACATTACCCATTGATAAATCCTTAACTTTAGGGCTTTTTTAGGGATTTTTCAGGTTGATTCATTCAACCGTGAAGTCCCCTGCATGGGTATCTAGGAAATAGTTACTTCCAAGTGAATCTTCCCTAGATACCTAAAATCTATTTTATTATGATCCATTTCGTGAAAATATAGATTGTGCCAAAGATGCAAAATTGTTTTCTTTTTATTCTAATTCGAAAAAGAAAAAGAGGAAAAAATTGTAATGGATTTAAAGCGAGAACTTGTTCTTAGGTAAATCAAATGGGAGATGCTTCTCTAGAGTGGCCCATATAAGTTTTCCATCTTCCATACGAAAGCTGTCAATTCTCATAAGATCTTCTTCAGTCTTACTCAAAAGGTCCAATAGTGTATGTATATTGGCCCTTTTGAGACAATTATACGTTCTAGAAGGCAATTCTAATTGATCAATAAAAATACAATTCAATGGAATTCCTTTTTTGTTTTTCTTTAGATTAGTGAATCTTTTTTGAAAGGTTAAAAGAGGTAGAGTAAACCTGGTTTTATTTTCTTCGAAACTAGCGCCTTCTTCCTCTGCGTGTAGAAAAGGAAGAAATAAATCAATCAAATTACGAGAAGCTTCATAAAGCGCTTCTTTAGGGGTTAAACTTCCATTCGTCCATATTTCGAGAAAAAGTATCTCGTGTTTTTCATTTCCATTCCCACAAGAAAAAATACTATAATTCACATTTCGAACAGGCATGGATACAGCATCTATAGGATAACTTCCATCTTGAGAGTTCTTTCTGAGTTCCGTATGATATCCGCGATCTCTCTTGATCTGTAACTCAATACAGAAATCAATGGGGTCTCTCAAGTTAGCTATAGGTTGTGTCGTATCAACGATTTCTACGGAAGGTGGTAAGATTATATCTTGAGCAGTTATGTATCTAGGACCTTTGACGCAAATTGATGCGTCTCTAACTCCATAGAGATTACTTCTCAATACAATTTCTTTCAAATTTAGTAAAATTTCTTGTATGGATTCTTCAATACCTACTATTGTAGAATATTCGTGTGGCACGTTCCCAAATTTTGCGCGTGTGATACATGTTCCTTCTATTTCTCCAAGTAAAGCTCTTCGCAAGGCAATACCGACAGTATCCGCTTGACCTTTTCTAAGTGGAGACAGAATGAAACGACCATAATAAAGACGCTTACTATCTACTCTTGATTCAACACACTTCCACTGTAGTGTTTGGGTGGATCCTGTTACCTCCTCTCGAACCATAATAGATTAGTATTTATTTGATCATTGAATCGTTTATTTCTCTTGAAAGCGGTTTAATTCTTTTACAGACGTCTTTTTTTAGGAGGTCGACATCCATTATGCGGCATAGGTGTTACATCGCGTATACAACTTAACCGTACACCACTTTTAGCAATGGCTCGTAATGCGGCATCTCTTCCGCTACCAGCCCCTTTTACCATAACTTCTGCTCGTTGCAAACCCACTGTACGAATAGCATCTACTGCTGTTCTTTGACCGGCATAGGGTGATGCTTTTCTTGAGCTTTTGAATCCACAAGTACCTGCGGAGGACCAGAAAACCACCCGACCTTGTGGGTCTGTAACAGTTATAATGGTATTGTTGAAACTGGCTTGAACATGAATAACCCCTTTTGTTATTCTACGTGCACTCTTCCGTAAACTAAAACGGGCATTCCTACGCAAACCAATACGCACTTTCTTACGTGAACCTATTTTTGGTATAGCTTTTGTCATATTTTATTATCTCATAAATATGAGTTAGAAATAACAAAAAGAAAAAAAGATACAAAGATATCCGTTTCAGGGTTAAATATATCCTTTACTTTCATTTTTTGATTCGGAATTTGGACATTTCTGTGGGTACTTTTTTTTTTACTTTTTAGAAAGGAAAGCTCCTTTTTCGAAAGATTACCCCTGTCTTTGTTTATGTTTCGGATTGGAACAAATAACTCTAATTCGCCCACGCCTACGAATCAGTCGACATTTTGTACAAATTTTACGAACGGAAGCTCTTATTTTCATATTTAGGTATTCCTTTCTTAAACTATGAATCTACTCTTTGGGAAAAAATAAGCCTCTTCACTTAAATTTTTAAATTTGGAATTTATTATCCTAGAAAAACCTAATCCTTTGAATCTTTGGTATCCTTCAAATCTTCAGTATCCTTCGAGTCTTCGGTACGCTTCGAATCCTTATGGGGAAGTCTATAAATTATACGCCCCTTGCTTGAATCATAACGACTTACTTCAATTTTGACCCTATCCCCCATCAGTATTCGTATAGAACTGGACCGGATTTTTCCTGAAATATAGCCCAGGATGATGGTGTCATTCTCTAAGCGAACTCGGAACATTCCGTTGGGTAGGGCTTCCGTAACTAAACCTTCGAAAGTAACTTTTGCTTCTCTCGGGTTTTTTTTTTCTCTCCTATTTTTTTTTTCTGTCATATTTTTTTCTCCTATTTTTCTATTTGCATTTTCAAAATAGGAAGTTCGAGATAGAATTCGGGTATTATAGGCGGGGCCATTACCATATATAACATAAGACTTCTCCCCCAATTCTGTTTAGTCGAGCTTCTCGATCTGTCATTATACCTTGAGAAGTAGAAAGAATAGCAATTCCCATTCCGCCCAAAACCTTAGGAATTCCTTGATAGTTAGCATAAATTCGTAAACCAGGTCGGCTGATACGCTTTAAAAAGGTTCTAGTTCTATATATTCCCTTTCTAGTCCTTCTCTTTTGATGTCGCAAAGTTGAAACCAAGAAATATCTGTTACTTTCTTGATGTTTCCGAACACTTTCAATAAAACCTTCTCGTAGAAGTATTTTAACAATGTTTTCGGTAATATTTGTAGATACTACTCGAACAGTTCCTTTTTTACTCATGTCTGCGTTTCTTATAGAGGTTAGTAAATCAGCAATAGTGTCCTTGCCCATAAGACTCTAATTATAGGTTCCTCCTAATTTTGAGATAATCAACATGTTTTCCTTTTTCTTTTTATTTTGTATTTTAAAGCATATACGTAAAACATAATCTACTAATTTTTTCTTTGATCTATATCTCATCTACTTTATTTATAATACTTCAGGAGCTAATGAAACTATTTTAGTAAAATTCAATTCTCTCAATTCCTCGGCAATCGCGCCAAAAACTCGAGTTCCTTTTGGATTTCCTTTTTGATCAATGATAACTGCTGCATTGTCATCATAGCGTATTATTATACCGTCTTCACATTTGAATTCTTTACATGTACGTACAATTACAGCTCGAATTACTTCGGATCTTTCTAGAGGCATTTGGGGCACTGCGTCTTTGATTACAGCAACAATAACATCACCAATACGAGCATATCGCTGATTACCAGCAGCTCCTATGACTCGAATACACATCAATTTTCGAGCTCCACTGTTATCCGCTACATTTAAAAGGGTCTGAGGTTGAATCATATTATTTGGATTTTAATTTGTTATTTCACTGCAAAGGAATAAAAGATATATTGTCTCTCCAGAAGGAAAACCCGGGGTTTTTTCTCTTCAATACTCCTTTTTTTTTGGGGGGTCTATATCTCTAATCTAAGAAATTGGCTTCGTATGGGCATTTTACTGGCAGCTATGGAGATAGCTGCTCTAGCTATAGTTTCAGATACTCCGCTCATTTCATAAAGTATTCGACCTGGTTTAACAACAGCTACCCAATATTCGGGGGATCCCTTTCCGGAGCCCATACGTGTTTCTGTGGGTCTTAGTGTAACCGGTTTGTCGGGAAATATACGTACCCATAGTTTTCCACCACGACGTGCATATCGTGTCATTGCTCTTCGTCCTGCTTCTATCTGTCTCGCTGTAATCCAAGCGGGTTCAAGTACTTGAAGAGCATATCTACCAAAACAAATACGATTGCCTCGGCAAGATTTTCCCTTCATTCTTCCTCTATGTTGTTTACGAAATCTAGTTCTTTTGGGGTTATAGTCGATGGTTCTTTTTTAGTTCCATCTCTACTGCAAAACTGGACATGAGAGTTTCTTCTCATCCAGCTCCTCGCGAATGAAATGAGAAAGCGTGCAAATTTCTCTAATTCCATAATATTCCAAAATATTACGGATAGATACACATCAATATATAATAGAATAGGTTTTTTTATTTTGCATTTCTTAAAATAGAAAAATATATAGTCAAGAAAGAAGATCTAGAATATATCCAAATTCTATATTTGTATATAATGTAATCTGTCTTTTTTTTTTATAAGGAATATCCTTATTTTTACCCTTATTGAATCATAGTAAAGTATTCTAATCCAATAAAGATTTCGCGGGCGAATATTTACTCTTTCTTGTCTTATTTGTTAATTTATAACCTTATCAAATAAAGCAATTTTTTTGGTTTGTTCCGCCATCCCACCCAATGAAGTATTAGGATTCTTTTCAATAAAATTAATCCTATGCAATCATAGGTTTTGTCGTTCCCACAGCTTCTCCTTTAATGGTTAGGTTTGAATCCTGCAACGGAGCTTCCAAACTTTCCGAGTTAATTTTCTCAGTTTTATTAACCTGGGCTGCTCTTTATTATTGCTTTAAATTTTTATTTATTGTTTCACAAAATTACGATTTTAAATTCTCTCTTATTTTTATTATTTTATTATATTGATGCTTTATCACATTGCCTTTTATGATGTAATTCATAGACCATACACATTGGAATTTTATATCTTTCTTATTTTTCTTCCTTCTATCTATCATCCCTCCTTTTATCCACATCCCTTTAGTTTTGTTTCACAACCTAGAATCCGGTTTCTTTTTTAGAGAAAAAAATGCAGTTGCTACAACTATATGATAGATCTACTCATTTATGATAGATGTATTTATTCACATAGTGACTGTTTCTTTGTTAGGATCTCGACAATACGAAGCAATAGGTTGGTTATTAGTTAATTTTCTATAATTTCTAAGTTTTTTTCTATTTTTTAGTAGGGTTCACTCAATTTTTTTTGTTTTTTTTGAATTTCCATTTTTGACCCTAAAGAAAAAACTAACGAGTCACACACTAAGCATAGCAATTATATTAAAAGATTTATCAATTTTCATTAAATCTTATAGAAAGAGGTATAATTTCTTCTTTTCTCTGGGATTTTTGGAAAAATAAGGCTCTTGTCTTTTTTATTCTATCACTGGCCAGAATGAGAAGACAAGGTTAGTTATTCTTCTACGAATATCCAAATTTTTACACCTAATACTCCATAGATAGTTCGAATTGGATAGCAGCAATAATCAATTTTAGCGCGAATTGTTTGGAGGGGGAGTCTACCCTTTTTGATGCATTCGGCACGTGCAATTTCTTTCCCTCCTAGACGCCCTGCAATTTTGATTTTAACTCCCTTTATATCTGCTTTTTTAGTTAATTCAATGGCTTTTTTCATTGCCTTTCGGAATGAAACTCTATTTTTTAATTGGAAAGCTATATATTCTGCAAGAATGTTAGGTTGTCTATAAGGTTCTTTAACTTTTTCGATAGCAATATTAAGTCTCTGGTTTACAGAATTCACTTCCTTTTGGATATCTTTTTCTAATTCTTCGATTGCTCCTTTTTTCTTTAATAAATTGGGGAATCCAATATGGATTATAACGTGAATTGTATCGATTTCTTTTTGAATTTCTATATGTGTAATTACTTCGGAACTTGAGTCTGATTCTATTTTTCTATTTGAGCTTTTTTTCCTATTCTTTTGTATATAGTTCTTGATACAATTCCGTATTTTTTTATCTTCTTGTAGACCTTCAGAATAATTTTTTGGTTGTGCGAACCAAAAGGAATGGTGATTTTGGGTTGTACCAAGTCTGAAACCGAGTGGATTTATTTTTTGTCCCATATTTTTCTATTCTATTTTTTTTTTTTTTTTACTGGGAATCGAAATCTTAGGTTGATCTAAAAGTTATTTAGATTTCTTTACTATATTTAGTACAATTGTTATATGACACATGGTTTTTTTTATAGGATAACCACGTCCTCGAGCCCGGGGTCTGAATTTTTTTATAATAGTACTCCTACTCACTTCGGCTTTTGTTATGAATAAATTAGCTTTGTCGAAATCCCTATAATGAGTAGCATTTGCTGCTGCCGAATAAACCAACTTTAAGATGGGATAAGATGCTCGATAAGGCATGAGGTTCAGTATCATAACGGTTTCCTCGTAGTAACGCCAGCGAATCTCATCAAGAACTCTTTGTGCTTTAAAAACAGACATATGTATGCGTTTTTGTGCTTTGAAAACCCGTTCAAACTTAAGTAGACGATCAGTTGGAACTTTTCTTGCGAGTTTTCGTAGCCCATTCTTCTTCTTCTTTATCCTAGGGATATACTTTACCAATTTGAAACTTGTCATAAATAAGGTTATTCCCCGCCTACCTTTACTTTATTTGAATCTTATAAATTTTGTTTATTCTGAATCTTTCTATTCTGAATTCAGTTAACGACGAGATTTAGTATCCTTTCTTGCACTTTCATAACTCGTGAAATGCCGAGTAGGCACGAATTCCCCCAATTTGCGACCTACCATAGGATTTGTTATGTAAATAGGTATATGTTCCTTTCCATTATGAATCGCGATTGTATGGCCAACCATTGCGGGTAGAATGCTAGATGCCCGGGACCACGTTACTATTGTTTCTTTCTCCTCCTTCATATTGACCTTTTCGATTTTTGTCAATAAATGACGAGCTACAAAAGGATTCGTTTTTTTTCGTGTCACAGCTGATTACTCCTTTTTTTCATTTTAAAGAGTGGCATCCTATGTCCACTATCTCGATCGAGGTATGGAGGTCAGCATAAATAGAATAATGATGAGTGGAAAAAAGAGAAAATCCTTTAGCTGGATAAGGGGCGGATGTAGCCAAGTGGATCAAGGCAGTGGATTGTGAATCCACCATGCGCGGGTTCAATTCCCGTCGTTCGCCCATCGCATTATTGCAATGCAATTTTCCATATTCCTAGTTACGTATTTACTTACGGCGACGAAGAATAAAACTATCACTATATTTTTTCCTTTTCCTGGTTCTTCTTCCAAGCGCAGGATAACCCCAAGGGGTTGTGGGTTTTTTTCTACCAATGGGGGCTTTCCCTTCACCGCCCCCATGGGGGTGGTCCACAGGGTTCATAACTACCCCTCTTACTACGGGGCGTTTACCTAGCCAACACTTAGATCCGGCTCTACCCAAACTTTTTTGGTTCACCCCAACATTACCCACTTGTCCGACTGTTGCTAAGCAGTTTTGGGATACCAAACGGACCTCCCCAGATGGTAATCTTAAAGTGGCCAATTTACCCTCTTTTGCAATCAGTTTCGCTACAGCACCTGCTGCTCTAGCTAATTGCCCACCCCTTCCACGTGTGATTTCTATGTTATGTATGGCCGTGCCTAAGGGCATATCGGTTGAAGTAGATTCTTCTTTTTTCTCAAAAAACCCCTTCCCAAACTGTACAAGCTTCTTCCAAAGCATACGGCTTTCTAGATGTATATGACGATCTCTAGACAGATGGATCTTATATGAATCGTATGATGAAGTACCACATGAGTGGATATATAGAAAAGGAATCCAAATCTGCCGAATCGCTCATGTTATGATCTTCTACATCCTAGGTCTCCGCGTTCCGTCATCTGGCTTATGTTCTTCATGTAGCATTCAGATCGAATGACTCTATGAAATTACGTCGATACTTCCACATATTATGGGTAACGTAGGAGACATCCCTATTTTCACCCGGGGGTCTTAATTACCACTGCTTAGCTTTCAATTCGCCTCTGACCATCAAATTAAATGTGAATAACCCGTCCTCCTCTCTTTGAAACAAGGGGCGCTTCCGGTTCTGTGCGTGCTTCAAACAATTTTGTCTTCTCCATATTACCATATCTCTAGAGTCAATAATTTTCTATGAGGAACTACTGAACTCAATCACTTGCTGCCGTTACTCAACAGTTTTCTGTTGAGG